TTGGCGGTATCGAGCTGGTACAGCCTGTTCTTCTTGAATGCCCCGATTAAGAGCCAAAGAATTTCCTGCCGCTATCATATAATATTCATCTTGACTTGGTGATAAAAAAAGCATCCGTATCCGTGCTTTTTGTGATTTCTCAAAGAGTTCATAAAATGGACTTTCTAATGACCCCCAATCACCAATCCTGGCATGAATGGATAAAGATCCAATAAGTCCAACATTGATTCCTTCAGACGTGTCAATGGGGCAAATGCGCCCATAGTGACTAGGATGAATATCTCGTATCCGAAAATTAGCAGTTCGCCCTGTTAATCCGCCAGGGCCCAAATAACTCAACTTTCTCCCATGAACGATTTGTGTCAATGGATTAGTTCGATCCAAAACTTGAGATAATGGGTGTAATCCGAAAAAGGATTCATAAGTAGTTGTTAACGGAGTTGAAGTTACCAAATTCTGAGGAGTAGGTATCAATTTATGCCTAATTGCTCCGCCTATAGTTCCCTTAACTACATTTTCTAAACGAGCCAGAGCCAACCCGAGCTGGTCTTGTAAAAGATCCGCTACAGAGCGAATACGTTTATTTTTCAAATGATTCATATCATCAAGTGTACCCATTCCAAATTTCATCCCAATCAAATGATCGGCAGCTGCTAATATATCTCGTGGTAACAAAAATATATTGTTCTGAGGTATATTAAGATTCAGTCTCCAGTTAATATTTCGGCGACCAATCCTTCCTAATTCACACCTTTGGTGAAAGAATTTTTTTTGTAATTCCTTACATAAGGATTCAGAAAATATTGGATCCCCACCTACACAAGAAAATTGTTGATAAAACTCCAAAATAGCATTTTCTTTTGACCCAATTTTTTTTTTCTCCTTATCGGTCAAGAAAGATAAGAAAATTTCAGGGTAGCAAACATTCTCTAGAATTTCTCTTAGATTCGAACCCATAGCTGATGATAGAACTAGAATAGATATTTTCTGTTTCCTACTCACACGAGCCCATATTCTTGCTTTTTTATCAATCTCTAATTCTAGCCTGCCTCCCCAATCTGATATTATGGTGCCGGTATAGACCGAAATCCCGTTATGATCCAATTCTGACTGGTAATAGATACCAGGACTTTGCAATATTTGATTGATCACAATTCTGTATATTCCGTTTACTATAGAAGTTCCAAGGGAATTCATTAAAGGAATGTTTCCAATAAAAATTCTTTGTTCTTGCATATTCCTACTGGTTTTCCAAATTAATCCCGCGGATACATATAATTCAGAAGAATATGTAAGTGATTCATAGACAGCATCTCGTTCTTTTATCAGAGGTTCTACCAATTGATATGTTTCCACAAATAATTGAAATTCAATTTCGTGATCTATATCTTCAATTTTTGGAAATTTAGAAAGTTCTTCTATTAAACCCTGATCAATAAACCGATAAAACCCTTCAAATTGTATCTGATTAAATCCGGGTATTGTAGATGGTCCCTCTTTTCCATCCCCGAGCATCTTTTTTGAATTTCCCATTTATCCGTTTATTGAAAAAATCCCATCCCATCTCTCATTCTTCACCGAATCATATCCATAGAATTCGATCTAGCAATAATGGAATTTCTATTCTGTTTACTGAATCACATGAAATTTTATCCAACTCCAAGATATATGGAATGTATTAAATACGTATGAACGGAGACTAGATTCAATTGGAATTTTTTTTATAAGAAAGAGATCCAAATGGAACAGAATTGCGAAATACCACTGGAACTTATGGAGTTTTGTAAAGACTAGAAAAAAAGTAATTTCATTTTCACCTATGATATTACATATTCCAATTCGATTGCATACCATAAAAAAATTGTATTCATGATTGGATCTGTTCGAGCAGATAAACATATAATAAATAGAAAACTTTTTTTTTAACCACTTTACTTTTTCATGTATTTGTATTTCATTGTTCAAAAAAATATTTGCAGAAAAGAGATTAATTTTTACCTATTTTGAATAGAATATTTAGAATATCAGTGAATTGAAGTAGGTAAGAAAACTTGTGTTTTTTTATTTATTAATTTTGTTTATTATTAAAATAAAAAAGAATGCATAGATATATATGTCTCTTTTTCTTCTTTTATTGTGGTACAGTTCTATTTGGGACAGCACATGCTCTATCAAAAATTCAATTTTCTCTTCAATGTATTCAATGAAAAATTGAAATACAAAAATTTATTGAGAATTACTCCTCAAAAGCATCCCTAGAGAGATAAAATACCCCATTATAGAGCTATAGCTCTATAACACAACGTAAGGTATGTTCTGATTCTGGGGTTTACATATACTCATCATTACTGTTATAATTGAAATTGAAGAAGATTTCTTTTTAATTGAAAAAACTCAATATCGATTAGTTATAAATCCATTTCTAATGATTTTCTTATATTATTAGAAATAAAAAAATGTAGATTTGAATTCAAAAATGGTCATGAATTTACAGTCAATAGTTAATGGTTCTGATTTGTACTGGATTCTATATTTTGTGACTGAAAATCTATATATTTTTTTTCGGAGTTGAAAAAAAAAAAAGAGAAAATTTTGAATCTAGTTTCTATCGTTTTGGCGGCATGGCCGAGTGGTAAGGCGGGGGACTGCAAATCCTTTTTCCCCAGTTCAAATCCGGGTGCCGCCTCAAAACAGACTTGAAATCCCCTATTATAACAAACGTATATAACAAACGTAGGAAAAGACTCTTGATACGTTCTTTTCGTGATTCTAAGCCCCTGGCTCTCGAGGTTCTATTCTCTAACCTAAAGTTTTGCCTATCAGATTCAAGGAAAACTTAAAGTAGTGGAGGGAAATCCGGCTGAGTCTTCAATTAGATTGGATAACCATAGAGAGAATTAATAGTTCAGACGTTCAATCAATATTAGATTAGATGAAGAATTGCCTTTCGTTTTACTTTCAAAAATAAAAAACGATAAAAGAAAGAAAAAGTCTTATTCTTTCCACATGTGAGTCAGATTCCTTGGATACTTCGAAAAGTGTCCGTTTACTTGTGTTTACATCTTGTCGATTCTACTAGAAATTCTATAATAAGAATAACTCATTATTAAGATAAGTGAATAAGAATAACTCATTATAAGATAAGTGGGTTTTGGAGTAGTTCATCAATGGTGACCAAATACCTCTCCCTTTTTTTTGACTCTGCACCAGTGATTTCACTATTATTAGTGAACAATAATGGAATAGTTTCTTCATATTCATAGAAATAGGGGACAGAATTCACATGGATATAGTAAGTCTCGCATGGGCTGGTTTAATGGTAGTTTTTACATTTTCCCTCTCTCTCGTAGTGTGGGGAAGAAGTGGACTCTAGAAGTACTCCTAATTGCGGTAATAATCAAACTCTATCAACCTGTATCAATTGTTTTAGTTTTCTAGACCGGTCGGCAATTTTTTTGAAGATTTTTTTTTTTAGAAATTGGATTTATGTTTTGTTTTATTGACTCATTTTCTATTTTTATATCAGGGTTTACACCGTTAACCATTCATGGGGTAACCCCTTTTCGAAATCTGAAGAAGTTTCCATCGAATTCGGATTATCCGTATTAAATGGATCAAACAAACAAATGAAATTGAGAAAGTATGTACATACATTTCATATTCTATTTAATTTATATTGATATTTATAAAGAAAAAGAGAGATATAGGCGGATTCCTTTATATTAAGATATTTCACTTGTATCTTTATACATTACAATAACCATAATCTCTAGTATGGTAGAAAGAGATCTCTTTCTACCATACTAGCGGGCCCCTTAGGATACTACTGAGTCTAATGCATTCCTTTCATTTAAGACGAGAAATTGAAATCTTTTTTTTTCATTGATAGTAAAATTGTATTCAAATTAATTATTTTGACTAACTGTTTTTACGTAAATTATAAGCAAAAAAGCAGTAGGAACGAGAATGAAGAGTGCAGTAGCAATAAATGCAAGAATATTTACTTCCATAATTTAATCGTTTATTATTTATTTTTTTTCTTTGGAATATCTCGGGATTTAATCCCATAGAGATGAGAAATCTTTCGCTTGTAAACTCACTCAGATGAATTAGATTTCGATGATATCGAATGAAAGAAATATCATGAATAACAATATCGGAGCTATAAAATCGATTCATCGTCAAGAATTTAATAGTATAACATAAGAAGATCTTTTATCCACACCGAATACATAATGAGATTCCTGATCCAATCAAAAAATATTGATTTATTATTATTTTTCCCGGCTTTCTTTTCTACAACCTAGTACTTTACTTTCCTTGTACAATCATCTGATGAAGTATCATAAAAAACCTTTTCTACTTCGATTGTTTACAAAAAGAGTTTCTAAAGAACCTTAAATAAACAATAGAAATTAAATAGAGAAAACAAGTACGAAGTTCAATTTGAAATTTAAAAAATTTTTTAAGGGTCTATCATCTTTTTGGAAAACAAAGAAAGGGAATGTGATAAAGACGAGTCCCAGTAAAAAAACGAAAATATTCCAAAAAATTAACTATATTAAATTTTCTTACGAGTTTTTTCTTCGCCATCGACTCTAATCTTTTCTTTAAAAAGAGCATATTCATTAGGGAAGACTAATTTTATCTTTATTTTTTAAATATCCTCTTTCCTTGGTTGGATTCGAACTATTTTCAATTCCTTGACTTCATAGAAATAAAAATAGATATAGGTACTCTTGGCAAACGTATTATACGCTATCCTATTCCATTTTCCTACACGAGTTAATCGGAGATTAATTGACAAAAAGCAGAAACCCCGTACAGTACCTCGTTCTTGAAGTGTTGAATGCTCTCAACAATTATAATTATACTAATTTACATATGTCTCTCTACCATCAATTGGTGCTAGTTAAAATAATGGAAATACCCCTTTCTTTTGCTTTATGAAAAAATAAAAATAAAACAAAAAGGGGAGTTTATGTCTTTTTTTTATTGAATCCGCCGGGACTGACGGGGCTCGAACCCGCAGCTTCCGCCTTGACAGGGCGGTGCTCTGACCAATTGAACTACAATCCCATGGAAATCAAGTGGGTAGCTTACATATTCCTTCTTATGATTTCATTTTAATCGTTTCAATTTTAGATTCAAATTAGTGTTTTGTAACAAAGAAAGTCACAAGTGATATATTGATATCTATATGGATATCACTTTAGTGATAGCAAGACGGATTACTGGTAATCCTTGCATGATTATCAAATCGATTGATAATCTATTTTTTACAATAAAAAATAGATTCTTTTCTCGACTCTGTTCATTAAAGTTTATATTTAAAGGATCCATATCGGGATCCTTAGCAAGATCAAGATCGGCATTTTTTATGGAAACAAAAAAGTAACTAGACACAAGAAATAAAGAAAAAAGTAAAGTCAAAATATACCCCGAAATTTGACCTTTTTTCTTACCCCTTCTCTTTCATTTATGCAAAACAAAAAGGGTTATGTAGACAGCGAATTATTGGGCCGAGCTGGATTTGAACCAGCGTAGACATATTGCCAACGAATTTACAGTCCGTCCCCATTAACCGCTCGGGCATCGACCCAGGAAGAATCTATTCTAACTTTATGGATAATCCATGATCAACTTCCTTTCGTAGTACCCTACCCCCAGGGGAAGTCGAATCCCCGCTGCCTCCTTGAAAGAGAGATGTCCTGAACCACTAGACGATGGGGGCATACTTGCTCAACCGCCATCATACTATGATCATAGTATGATCAGTTTTTTAAAATTGTCAATATAATCAAATGGTATGACTAGCTTATAAGGTTTTTTCTTTTTTCTATAGGATTCTATATCATTTTTTTTATTTGACATTTTTATTCATATTCTAATCACAATTCTCTAAAAAAATCGATATATTTTCTTTTTATATTTGAAGTGGAAATATTAAATCAAAAAAATCTAAAAATAGTCTAGTACAGAATCTTTTAAAGAAGTGATTGGTCTGACATAAAAAAAGAAAAAAGAGGGTTAAGTTTCGTTTTTTTTCACTTTCCTTCATAGATTGCCTCATCTCATTATTAAGAAATAGTAGTATCCCTATCTAACACTAACCCAAGAAAGTCAGACATTCTAATTAGAAAATTATTGTTCAGAGGATAGTCCGTATCTCTTCATCACATGTCAAGATAAAATATCTTGGGTCTATGTCAAATTGCTGAGTACATGTATAAATAAAATGAATTTCGTTCTATTTCGATGTGTATAGGCAATTTAAAGTAAAAGAATTCATTGCCATTGCATGGATATTTATCAAATCCAATATTAAAAAAGCAAAAAATACCCCGTTAAGTAAATTTGAAGTAAATTCAAATTCTCGTTTCTAGTTCCGAAATGAGCTACTAACCACTATGCGTCTATTGTATATATATTTAATATATAGATATATATCGATATATTTGATTTACCTATCGACTCAGTCAGGACTTAAACCAAGACGGCCCTTTTAACTCAGTGGTAGAGTAACGCCATGGTAAGGCGTAAGTCATCGGTTCAAATCCGATAAGGGGCTTTTCCTTTCTTTACTTTACTTTATAATAGTAAAAATTTCGTTCGAAAGTGTATAATTTCTAATTTTTTAAATTTAATTCTAATTAATTTCATTCTAATAATAACTAATAATAAAGTTAGAGAGTAATTTAGAAAATAAAATTGAACATTTTTATATTATAATACAATGAATAATGATAAGTCGTCTCTTGAATCGCCAAATATATATTCTTTTTTTTTTTTTCATTTTTCGATAGATTAGAAATCGACAAATACAAAAGAAAAAGTAAGTGGACCTAACCCATCGAATCATGACTATATTCACTATTCTGATATTCAAATTCGATAGAGATAAAATTGAAACAGTCGATTTTTTTTATTTCATATTTTTTTATTAGGAAATCCGTCGATATCTCTTATTGAATCTTCTTGTTTCTATATATTTCATAGGAAATATCTTGCGTTCCTGCCTAGAGAAAGAAAGCCTTATTCCAAATTAATACCTAAAGGGCATTTCAATATCTTGTTTTGATTCCAGAACATAACAAAACAAGATCCGAAATTCTATTTGTATAAGAATCAAATTGTATTAAGAATAAAAAAAAATCGAATCATAATCATGGCTTCAGATATCAATCAAATATTTCCATATTGATGCATACGAGATGACAATGTAATGTGATCGAAGGTGTATGTGAGAAACTCTCATTTACAGTTTCCTATTATTTTATTTAAATATTGTATTGAATTAAATATAAATAAGAAATTTTCCCTTTTTTTACAGATACATAAGGGCGTGTACATGTAGATATCAAAGAAAATAGAAAACAATATTCAAAGTTCCCTTTTTGCGTCAACTAAAAAATTAAAAAAGGTATAAAAGGAAAATAACAATAGTTGATACTATAGTATTTAATACATAAGTATTTAATACCCACAAAAAAGAAAAAA